CTTCCTCACATCGATAGTAAAGCTAGAAAGCAGCAAAAGACTGAGCCCTACCTTCAATTAGCGCTACCAGCAGAAAAGAAAGAGTGATGGCGGGTAGATCCAAGAAGCCATAAGCCGTTTTGCTTGCTTTCATGTACACGTGTTCCCTCTCCTCCTTGTCTATTTGACTTCCCAGCTGGATTGAAAACTGGTTGTAAAATGCCTCTTAATCAAAGCAAAGGACACTCCAACTGCTTAGGGTAATTCATTCCATGAGGATTAGGAAAGGCAAGAAGGCAGGTATTAATACGACTAGTCCGAGAGTTAGCAAGGCAGGTCCTTAACAGAATGAATATAGCCTTCTCAGCTATAACTGCTTTAACGGCTGTAAGTGCTATAAGCTGTTACCAGCTGGAAAGGCTATTTGCTTAACACTTGGAGTTCGATGTAGGTAACGATGTGCTCTAAGGGATAAAATGCATTCTCTATTCCCATCCCGAATCTACTTATCGATACTCGTACAATCCAGTTCTTTCTGTAGGAGAGCAGTAGTCACATCCTGTCTTCTATCTCCTCGTCGTTCAGTCAGTGATCTAGTGGCATTCTATCTTGAAGCGAGAAGTTGATCCCCGATTCCATTTCCTTAGGCAGGCTGAGGTCGATGTCGATACTCTTTCGCGCTTGGTGGCATCTTTCTGTCATATCGTGAGGGCTTCGGGTTCAGAATGTTCTCAATTAGAAATGAGACATGAGATGCAGACACCCATGAAGGTCAATAAGTAAAGTCGCTATCTCATATTCCCCCGCTAAAGCGGCTGTTGTCTCTTTTCTAGTCTTCCCTGTTTGCTTGCCAGTCATAGAAATAGTAGAAACTTCTTCCCCGATCGGATAATCACCCTTACTTTCCCGAAAGCGCTTAAGAAGGAGTTGGGGATTGTTCTAAATGGTGAACTCACTCTCTTACTTACTATGTTAACTAGCGTAGAAAGGCTCTAACCTGTGGTTCTTGAATCAAAGTCGGAAGACGGAGATCCCTCGAAGCCTGTAGATTTTCCTTCCCTATGCAAGACTGTTTGTTTTAAAGGAATTGAATCAGCAGCCGGAATGAATGACCGATGTTCTTGCTCTTGTTCAGTCTTCTTAGGATGAAGCTTTCACTGGAATTTCCTACTCTAAGTTCAGTGACCTGGCCTCTTTATTAATGAATAGAACCCGGAACAGGCTCAAGGCCATCTCTTTTCCATATGTTCTTGATGTTCTCTTCTTCTTTCAGGAGGGCGATCCCCCAGCACCAGCATCGACCGAGCCCGTTGTGGCGCTGGATCCTTCTTTGATTCCTAGTGGTCGACCCGGAACTTCGGCTGGGTTTACACTCGAAAAGGTGCTCGAGAAGGAAGGATCTTCTGACGAGCCTTCAGCAGGGAATGTAATTTATCAGGTGGTTCAAGATATCTCCAAGATGGTTCCTCCAGAACCGGTGAGTCCTATCTTTCGCCGCATTACTTGTGACTCTATCGATCTTATATCATTCATTCCCTTTCCTTTGTAGGACGTTGCTGCTGCCCTTTCCCCCACTGAACAGGTATCCTCCTTGTCGATCATCCTATCCTTCCGAGTTGTCTTCACCTGACAAAGTCTTATTAGAGGCTCAAGCTTTTGCTCTTGCGGCGCTTCCAATTTCCGCCTATGTCAGCTCGACCTGTAATTCACTTGTTGGCTCTGCCAGATGAGAATGAGGATCATCAGAACAAGTACCCAAAGCACATCCTGAAAGATTTTCTTGACAAGCTTGACTTGAAAGCGGAGAATGACGAGTTTCACCCTGGGCCGGATCAAATTGTGATTTTATACTTTTGCTTTGAAAATGCTCTAGGGAAGCTCTCCCTTTCTAGAGTAGGGTGAATTGCCTTCCAAAGGCCGGTGCACAAGAATAAGAACCGGATGTAGGGTAATTTCCTCGATAGGCTGCTAAGGCTCGGAAGGCGATCTTCCTCTACTGAATAGTCAATTGATGATCTGATCCGGGGTCAGTACCAAAGATTGAAACCGATGTTAGGGGGCCAGGTGAAGAAATCTATCTTCAAACGCCTTCTCTTATTGAGAAATCTTCTTTCTAGGTGATAAACTTCAATTAATTTAGAAGCTCATCTAACTCGAAATTTCATAAGAGAAGAAGAAAGATCGTAGCGTAGAAAGATTAGCTCTTCCTTCCCCTAGCACTATGACTTCTTTCTCCCATATTTTTGTTGGTCAACAACCAACCAACCAAAGTGTTTAGTTCTTCACTACTCGTACAGGAGGGCCTCTCTTTCTGTATGGGGGGAATCCTTTATTCGAAATCAAGATGCCTCAACTGGATAAATTCACTTATTTCACACAATTCTTCTGGTCATGCCTTTTCCTCTTTACTTTCTATATTGCCATATGCAATGATGGAGATGGACTACTTGGGATCCGCAATATGAGAGCATTGCGAAACCGGGGAATCCCCGGGGCTTTCCTAGCCACTACTCTCTTATTTTTATATTTTTGTTTTTCTTATCTAAACATGATAGGCGTTTTCTATTGCGTTTTGGGCAAGGGGATGGTCGGCGTGGCAAGCCGACGGCTTTCCCTTTTGTTATCCGGGAAAAAAGGCGGAGGCTTGGAGATGCGGAGATTCAAAAGATATTTCCCTCTTCTCATCTCAGTCGGTATAAGCTTCATCCTCGGCGATAAGCCTGAGGTGGTGGAAGCAGCCGGTGGAAGAGAGATGGGTAGTTCCTCATCTTCCCTGCCCTCACTCTCGGGTGATTCATGGATTGAAAAATCCTTTGGCAACCGGGGGGAGGAGGCATCATCTTCGGCACAAAACCCGGTACAACAAGAGCGGGGGGCTGGGCCATCTAATCGGCCTCTCCCCGTCGAGCCGTATCCTTATCAGGATACAGAAGTCATTGGGGGGGATAGCGTTTTCGCCATCCAACAGCGCCTTTTGGCGAAAAACCCCTCCCCCTCTGCAGCCATCATAGAAATGGCCCGAATAGAAGCCCAAGATCTATTCGAGGTCAAAGTGCAGATTATCCAGAAGATGGCTCAATGGGACCCAACTGGGGATTGGATGAGGCGTGGGGCGCGAGCCCTGGATAATCCAAGAAGCATTAGTGGGGAAAAATCCTTGGACCATCTTTATGAGATCTTGAACGATCTCCAAGACGTTGGCCCCCTATCAGATACGTTTTCTTCATTACAAGATTTAGTTCAACAAAGAAGGTAAGCTTCATAGCTCCAATCGCTTTGATTGATGCCCTTTGTATTCCTACTAATGTGATCCCCATTACTTCAAATCTGTTCTACACTACGATATATTGCTCTGATGTTTTTACAACTATCTTTTTTGAAGCAGATAGTTCACAGTGCTCATTCTATCGATACTGGGAAAGAAAAAAAAAATAATGTTTACACTCAATTTTCATTACGAAGATGTATCACGTCAGGATCCGTTGCTCAAACCGAATCACGCCAACGTTATGGAAGTTCCTGGATCGTGTAAAATAAGAGTAGTACCAAAGGCAGCACCTTCTGATTTCATAATAAAAAATGGAAAATTGGCTATGGAGATTCCGTGCGGTCAGAAATTAATACAGACACAAAGGGCTTCGACAGGAAAGTCGTTTCGATCCAATCCATTCTTGGGGTCAAATAAAGACAAAAAAGGATATGTCAGTGACCTAGCACGGCAAAGCACTCTCCGAGGGCATGGAATGTCTCATTTTTTGGTAAGAATCTCCACAGTAATGTCTCTGTTAGATTTTCCGGTCGAAATACGGGAAAAGTCCATTCAATTCTTGATGGAAATGGAGTTTTGCGAATTCTCCCCGGAACTGGAAGATCATTTCGAGATCTTCGAACATATTCGAGGGTTCAATGTCACTATTGTAACTTCGGCCAACACACAAGATGAGACTTTACCACCGTGGAGCGGCTTTTTTCAAAAAGATGAGGGGGAAAGTCAGTAAGATGTCGGAGAAGCAAAATATACGAGATCACAAACGTAGATTGCTCGCGGCTAAGTATGAATTGAGACGAAAGCTTTATAAAGCCTTTTGTAAAGATACCGATCGATCTAGTGATATGCGGGACAAACATCGTTAGAAGTTGTCCAAGTTGCCAAGAAAGAGTTCCTTTGCACGAGTAAGAAACCGATGTATTTCCACGGGTCGCCCTCGTTCCGTATATCAGTTCTTTCGAATTTATCGTCTCGTTTTTCGTGGATTAGCATCTCGAGGTCCTTTGATGGGCATAAAGAAATCGTCTTGGTAGCATCAAACCAATAGAACAAGGGTTAGCTCTGCAGCTGGTCTACAAGCAAGGTAAGTAGGTCCATGCGACCGGCCCCGGATGTACCCTTTAGCCGCGAGGGGAACCGGGTAAACAAAGTCGCGATCAGAATGAATGGTAGTTCGCTGGGCCTGTCTTTTGCTCCCAGAGGTGCTGGTTCGAATCCAGTTCGTGACGCTACGAGGAGTCGACATCTCTTTTTTTTAAAGAAAACTAGCTGACTAGGCCTTCAGTCAATATAGCAAGTTAAGTGGCTCAGGCCCTAAAGCACATTTCGATGATGCAGGGTAGGATTCCGTCTTTGCCCAAGACTTGATGAAACGAATCGAATAGTCTGCTAGCGAGCTCTTCGCATTCTTTCGTCGAGATTAGGTTGGTGTTCAGTGCAATAAAGCATTTTCTTAATTTCCGTAGATACGAGAATTTCCAGCTCACCAAATTGGCAGGGCGCGATCCCCCGCCTCCATTTTCGAAGTTACCCTCTTTTGAATGGTTTATAGCATGACAGGGCATTCGATTAACCGACAACGGCTGTTTTCTGCTTTTGGATTTCTATTTTAGGCGGTTATAGCGCCGGCGCATAGCGCCACTACTAAAAAAAATATTCTAACTGCTCCTTCCAAAATAGGCTTCTTCATTAGAGATTGGAACGCTCTTTGTTTTGTCACCAGAAGAGAAAGTGGGAAGTCTACGGCTACTCTATAGAGAGGGACTACTTTAATGAAAAGCTAAGGCTGTGAACAATTGTTTCTTAATGGAATGGGTCAAATGAAGCTACCTTAAATGCGAAAATATGAAAAGTCTCCCCTGAAGGATTCGAATAAAAGGGAAGTTTGAAGGATTCTCGATTTCCTCTCCTATACAGTTTTTCAAGCCACGCTAAAGCTTGAATGGTTAATTTACTCGTTCCCTCCAACGATTCTTTCCGTACTTACCCGGAAGAAAACACCAAGCCGGTAAGGAACGGAATTGACAAAATTCATCAGTGAAAAAAAGAAAATCTTGTTTCGAGGGAAGGCAATGAATAATGAATAGGAAAGTAAGATTAAGAAGAAGAAATAAACTCTAATAAACTCTACAAGACTATACTACAATAGAAATAGGGAGCAAAAGCCGGATCTGTCAAAGCCTTGCCTCTTTCCTCCTGCCGAATCATCAGAGACATGAAATCACATTACTGTAATGAATGAAAAAGTTGGGTTTCTGAATGATAGGAGTGATAAGTAGAATAAGCCTCTGGATGATGATGTTATGGAACTTCAGACCCATCTGTTGCATGGCCTTTCTGATTCACTGAAACGGGTTTGGTCATTTGGTCTGCATCAATGGCATTGAAGGCGGTTCAAAGTACCTATGTGGCAGATAAATCATGGGTTTTTGGGATATAATTTGCACAATACTTCGAGCGAGGTAACCAAAAGCACCATAATTCTTGGGCCTATTTCATATTATGAATGTAACTCCCAGCTAAGGGGAAACTAAATCTTCTTTCTGCTGCAGGAAAATCACTGTCGAGGATGTGTCAAAGAAAAGGTCAATGGATTTTAGATTGCTTTATGGCGTTGCTTATGGACATTCTTTCTTTGGTAGGTGGGGCTACAGATCCCGCCGTGGAAGCTTTGGAGTGGCAGAGCACTATTATATCAGTGCAATTGAACTGCTTAGCTCGTTGGAACTTGAAGTGATCATTGAAGATTTTGGTAAAACTGACAAAGGCGGAGAAATCAAGCAGACAATTCGTCATTACAGAGACATGAGTGAAACCCAGCTAGTTACAATCAAAGATCTACTCAGGTTTATGCTAACTATAAAATCTCGTGCTCCTATGCTAATTAACAAAGCTACTTCAGCTCCTCCATCTTCCATCACGAGACCCCCCAGCGGACTCTCCACCCAGAGCAAGCCTTTGAGAAAAGAAAAGTCAACAGCTTATAGGAGGTTCTCTACTGTAGTTGCGCGTATGGATAGTAGATGACCTACAAGAAGACTGGAATTTACAGCAGAAGTCATTGTGGACGGAGAATCAAGCACATGGCGGCATGACACGACTTTGCGAGATGCAGCTCGGCTTCATATAGGTGATACAGGTCCGCTGGATCATGTTCTAAAAGCAATGAACAATGTGATTGTAGGAAATCACGTTGTGCGTCGCACAGTGACCCAGTCACTCGAATTTTTGAATATTCCATCCGTGAGGTTGGTAATGAGGCTAACGTTTCTGAGCCGCAAAAAGAAGCACCTCGAAAGCTTCTTACAGTATCATCTCTGGTGCCAGGTCTTGATGTTTACAATGATTTGGTTGATCTGTATAACAATGTTTTGTTGGATTACAGAGGATCACATCTGGTGGAATTGGCTACTCAGGCTATTCTGGAGAGTAAGCACTTTGCGAAGGAATAGCCGTTTGTTGACGCGGAGGATCAGTATCTGAGATTTCTTTTCCGATTAGTTCCAAGATTGTGTGGCACAGAAGCTGGAATCATAGCTTTCGCATCGGCAAAAAGTCACCTCTCTCACCAAACTCGTCCCTTGTTTTCTCGTATGGGAAACCCTTTCTTTAATGATAAAAGACTTTTTAAAAAGCCTTTCTCAGGCTCATCCCAGGGATGGATGTAATTCATGCGAGACCAAAGGGAGCCATACCAATACTGGCCTTAAAGCTCTTATTGTAGGCAAACTCTGAAAGTGGTAGGTAAGCATCCCAACTCCTTCGCTACTGGTCGACCGATTCTTATCCTTCTATCCACCTCCCGAGTTGACTTCATCTCGTCGGCAGCCGTCTCAATAGTAGCATTCCCCGTTTAAGAGGATTCCTCCCCTCCGGAAACCCTTAAATGGCCTCCTCCCCTTTAAAACTATTAGCTGATTCGATAAGCTTTGCGATTCCTACATAAAGGGATGGATTCAAGCAGCAGCCGACCGAGGGATTCCACTTGGAAAAGAAAATGTTCCATACTAATGGATTCGGGTTGTTTAACCCTACTTCCCAAGAGGTATTGTTCAAACGTACTTCTAAAATGGGGAAGCCAAAATTAACAAAACAAATGGAGTTTCGTTTCCACTTTTTTATGTTTATACTCTTTTTCCAACTCTCAATGATGAGAGAGCTGACTGGAAGAACCCTCCTTTCTTAGACTGTCACCTATTCGCATAAGGTTTTAGGTTTGTTCTGAAACCTCTAAAACAAACAAGGTCCTGAAGGCTCCTCCCCCTCGGTATATGCTTCTTATTGTCTTTTATAGGGGCATGGCGATTTCGTTCCTCCAGTGACCAATGTAGGTTTGGGTGTCAAAATAATCCCGATTCCTCAACCCCGACCTACACAAGTGGTTTTAGAACCCTGACGGAACGGAATCTAGAGGCAATGCAGCAAGAGCGAGACCCGGAAAAAGAGCAAAACCCAGCAGGAGAGGCATAGGTGGTAGCCATGATCGTGATAAAGATCAAGCCAGCTGTGTACCCAGGCAGGCAAAGGCTTCATTAGCAGCGGATCCATTTCTATAGGCATAGCAAAGGCGTACGTAGAAGACAGCACCACCCGTCAGGGGCAGAGACAGGAGCAGGAGCAGCACCTGACGGAACCTATAGAAAGGTAGGAGCAAAGCCAGTTGTGGTTTAAGTTCCTTATCGAGACCCGTACCCTTGAGCTTCCCTTCGTACGGTTATAGACCTAGAAGTAAAGGCAGGAGCACCCCTTCCATTTCGAGAGCTAGAAGCAGGGTTTACCCAACAGCATGAAAGGTCTAGCATCAGTCGTTTCAGCAAGTGGTTAAGCAAGTGATTCTATAAATGGATCATACTTTGTTCTTGCACCCACCCCATATAGATAGTTGCTTCGATCGGCCCAACTCCCATTGAGAGAGAGAGGAATATAATCTATATACTTTTAATTATTTCTCGAGTGAGGGGAATCTGGCACTTTGACACGGCTACTACGGTCATTATAGTTATAGAAAGACTCTTTCTCTTTGACAAGCGAGTCAAGATCTTCTTCATCGGATCACAAAGGGCTTAAGGATATATCAGCAACAGGGATTTTCTCCGGCCTGCCGAGCGGAAAGACTCACAGTCCACCGACTTACAGGTAAAGGTATAAGAAGATATTTGATCAAGATAATAAGTAGCTAAAAGGGGGAGAAGAGCAAGGAAGAAGTGCTATCTGATGAACCGGAGCGGAGCACATCATGTTCGAATCCGGGTTAGAAGCAAATGCTACCTCCTTCCCCCCTATGTGCTGAGAATAAGAGGAGCCAGAAAGTGAAAGTCATTTCAGCTTCTCAACACATTGCTTGTGTGAAGATTGGTGAAGATGAAATGTGGGGAGAACTGAAGGAAGCCTTGAAAGGTCCTATTATTCCCTAAGCACCTCAAAGGCCAAGAGAAAGGGGAAGTCAGCATATTCAGATTTTATCTTTTTTTTGCCATCCACTTTTTTATTTATCTTCATCCCGTTCTAAAAAGTAAGTTTTGTCTTATCTGCGAAACCTTTTAGTGTTAGAAGGCTTGCCCCCCCTTTAGTTATGCAAAAATTTTGTGCTCAGCTAGCAGAAGATGTTGAGAGAGAACAGATCTAAAGAATCCGCCAGCGGGTATCAAAGTTTCTCCACAACAAATAGATTCTGCCTCCTACACCACGCTTCTTGGATGCGGGGAATCTTGCTCAGGTTCAGGGTCAAGCATCTCAATTGCTTCAGCCAACTAGAGAATGAGTCCTTAGACCTGTTGAGAAAGATGCTCGGACCCGGTTGTCCTGGGTTTCAGACTCTACAAGGGCCAGAAACGAAAAGAGATGTCCCCACTTTTTTGCCAAGTATTGAATACCAGGGAGGATCAATCACCTGAATAAGCCTTACCTCTGCTCCCAGTCGGGGTAGATGTCTAACCAGGAAGAGATATACATGGCAGCTAGTTAAGACCCCGAATGAATCTCCTGCGCCTGTAGATTCAAGATTGATTGTTCAACCTAGTTGCTCAACCTAGAGAGATTCGAATAGTATTGAATGGGGGGAGAAACCAGCTAATAGTCCTGGATGCCTTGCCTATCCTACAGAAGACTAATCCACATTAGCAGTGGGGTGGAAATGTTTAATTGTTAAGTGGTTTTATGAAACGATGCAAGAATTCGCCCCTATCACGTAAGGCTCGCCCTTATAGCTTATGGGGGCGCACACTCGCTGGAAGCAGACCCATTCGGGAACCAAGCAATTCCTGCCCTGCTAGCTTCCGCGATTAAGTAGGAACCCATTTGTGGCACCCGGAGGATAGAGTTTTTAGCTGATTTGAATATGAATTTAAGGGTGTGGTTTACATATTCATACATAGAAGATGGAAGATGCTCCTGCTTCGATCGAAAAGAGTAGTTCATTAAGATTAAGTAAGTCGCAACACATTCATTTGTTGATGGGTGAGAGGCAAAGCAGGAGCCCGGAGCATGTGCCAGTGAGGGAATAATGGAGCAGGCAATAGGAAATGGCGCGGGCACCGCCACTAAGACTGAATGAATGCGGGCAAAAGCGATGACTTTCTTGATTCATTTATTTGTTATATACGACATGAGGTCTTCCCTGTCAGTCACTGGTTCAACTCTTACATTACTCCTTTCAGTGATGGCTATTCGCTATTCCCCGAACAACTCGATGAATAGGGAACTAAACAGTCGACCATTCACCGCACCTCGAATTCGAGACCAAAAACATCTGGCGATCGACAACAAAGCGCCTTCTTTTTCTTTCCTGCCGAAAACTTGAACGGAATCGAGGTTTCTTGGCAGCTCCTTCTCTCAACCTCAAAAGGTTTTTCTTGACCCGTAGACATAGGCAATTGGGGCTTTTAGCACCCTTTTCCTTCTGTTTGGTGAATCAACCTTAGCATTACCTAAATATCCAATTCATAGAGTCAAATTACTCCGCGGATTCATTGACTCCCTTTCCTAACCTCGCAATGAACGAAATGAGACGTTTGCTTGCTTCACCGCCAACAAACAGGCCCACTAGAGTGCTCTCTTGGATTGGGTATGGGATAGGAGGCCTATACATCCACTTTCATAGCTGGCATTGCATAGCAGGTGTGTTACTGGAATAGCTGCTGTATTACTTTGTATTGTCTCTTAGCAACACCTTATCAAGTAGTTGTTCTTTTCTTTTTTTCCCTTGTGACTTATTTCTTCTCTACAAATGGTAGAGCCACAGGTCAGTAGAGCAGGTGTATCGTTTCATAGCAGGTTCATTGCAGGTATAGCAGTTGTATGGCTTTCATAGCGTTTAGTAGTTGTAGGGATAGGTAGCTGCAAGTAGTGCCTGAAGAGAAAGCTACCAAAAGGAGGAGCAGTATACGCAAAGAAAATAGGAATAATACCCTGCTTTAGGGGGACTCAAGTAGATTCCCTCATCTTTCGCAACTCGATTCCCTCATCCATAAGGACAATGGGAAATACGAATCCCTAGGACAATGGAAAATCTTTATACCTTTCCTTCGAGTGCCCATGCCATTAGACTATGTACTGGGCTCTCTAGAAGGTAAAGCAGGAAGAGAGTAGCTGACATCAACCATAAAGCCCACTCTATCCTGCTGCCCAGGAAGAGGGAAGAGGTCAAAAGTAAGATACTATTTAGAATACCATTATGCATTTCATTTTTTTTTATCCCTATAGAGTCGCATATTTGGGCAGGGTATTTTTTCTAATTTCTTTTGGAGCTCTAATGGAGAAGAGAGACATCATTGGGTGTCATGGGAGACCATTTGTTGTCCTAAGGAGGAAGGGGGTGTTAGAATTCGTTCGTTACATCAAGTGATGCAAGCCTTGCACATAGGCGTGGAATTCTATACTATAAAGGGGACTCTCTTTTCTTTGGGCTATGTTCATGCGAAGCAAATATGGTGCCCCTCACAGGGCTGTTCTCTCTTCAATTCCTGGGAGTGCTTCTCATTGTTGGAGAGCCATCCATGCCCAGCTGGACTTTGTTTTATCCCACGCCTTGTGGTCTATCGGTAAAGGTAACATTTTTTTTGGCATGATATGTGGTTGAATTCTCCTCTGCAGGTAGACAACCCTCCTCGGCCTCATATCTCTGTCAAAGAGGCCTTCAATGACCCCGGATGAAATTATGAGTATTTTGGATCCTATCTCCATTCAAGAAATTCAATCTATGCGGGGCTGTCTTTCTGAGGTTTATGAGGGCAAACTTCACTGGCTACTTCATCCTGATGGATGCCTTCTCTGTTTCTAGTGCATGGGAATCGACGCGGGCTTCTCATCCTTCTGTCTACTGGTGGAAATATGTTTGGAATAAATGGGTACACCCAAAAATTGCAGGTTTTGTTTGGCGACTTATGCATAAGGCAATATCCACTGATGAGCGTATTAAGTCTCTGGGTTTTCGGTTTCCCTCTTGTTGTCTTTGCTGTTCCAGCCCTCATAGTAAATCCATCTCGAATCTCTTTGTTCAAGGAGAGCTGGCTGCATCCCTTTGGTCCTTCTTCGCGTCTCATCTTAACATCTCAATATCCCAAGCTCAGTCTCTCGAGCAGCGTCTTGAGTCTTGGTGGACTGATACTATTTGCTCCCAGTATTCTTTTTTACGCAATTCTGTTGCTTTATTTATCCTATGGGAAGTTTGGAAAGACCGCAATTCCATTATTCATGACAATGTAAAGCTCAATATAGTTAAAACGAGACAGAAAATTTGGAAGTGGCTGCTTGACACTGTGGTTCTTTTCCACCCGGCTGGGTTTACATGATCAAGCTTGCCTTCATGCTCTTCAGGTTCCTATTATTTCCCCTAAACCTAAGAGGGGACGTAGGGTTAGCATCCACCTTTGGCTCTTTCAAACTCAATGTGGACGGTTCCGCTATAAATGGATTCATAACAGGGGGTGGTGTTATCAGGAATTACCAAGGTCAGGCTATTTTTTTTTTTTTTCTTTCTTCGGGTAAGAACATGCAAGCAGAAGCTCGGGCGTTAATCACTGGCTTGGATCTTGCCTCCCAATTAGGCATACCCCTCTCATGTATGGAACTTGACGCTCAAGTCTTGTTGCATTTCATTCATACAGGGAGCTCCCCTTGGAACTTGGTATATTTGACGCGATCATGCAAGTCTCTCTTATCTCCTTCATGCAATCTTTCCCGCATCTTGCGAGAAGGGAACAAAGTAGCAGATTCGCTGGCATCCTTTGCTCACGCTCATAGGGACAGCATGGTGTTCTACTCAGAAGATCAGTTTCCCACTTGCTGCAAAAGTCATCTGCTTCATGATGCTTTGGGCTTATATAGCTTCCGACCATCATAGGTCTTTTAGCTCTTTTCTTTATGATTATGTAGCCTATGGGCCTTTTCTTTGGAGGTTTGGCTTAAATCCCCCTCCAGTTACTTTCATTTTAGATCCTATTAATTTAAGGCTTTGCCTTTCAAATAAAAAAAAGAAAAAAAGAAAGAACAAATTCGAACCGGCCTTTCCTTTGATAGTCGACAAGCTTGACTTATAGCGAATTCCATAGAATTGGGCCGGCCGCCTGGAATCAAAAGACTTTCGAACCCGTTGAAGATCCTTGTGGCTCCGGATTCCTCCAATCCAGCCGATTCCGAATCGACCAATTCCGGGATCTTTTGCAGCGAAGGCCTGTCATCGAATTCTTCAAACCTGGGGCATGTCGATCCTGAATGAAACTAAACATCATTGATCCTACTATCAATCAATCCGTCATACAAAGGCCTAACTCCGGCTCTCTCTACGGGTGGAAGGAGGGGCAACAGCCTTGTCAAGGCGCGGGCCAAGCCCACTCAAAGTGAAGCGATTTATACCGAGCAAGAACCTGCACTAGAATAGGAAAAGCCAGACATTCCTTCTTTTCAGAATTCCAGTCCTGCGGGCCTGCCCGAACTGTCAGTGATTCAAACAAAGACGCGGGTGCGAGTCTTCCTCGGTTGAAGTCAAAAAAGTCCTCCTCCTTTATCTTATTCCTACCATCCGGGGCGAAAGGATGAGACGGAATAGCGTGTCATTTCGGAACCGTTCATAAGCTTTCCCTTGACTAATATAAAAGTAAAGGCAGCTATCTGGAGAATTTTGGGCCGAAGGCATCACAAGATCGAGAGGAGCCATCTTGATTCGGACTAGAGGAGGAAGGAACCTGAGCCCATAGGTGTAGGAATCAATCCACTGTCTCGTTGCCAATTAGAGTAGAGCCAAAGGCAGCTATCGCGATGAATTGTTACAATGTGTGCCTCCTTCTGGGGAAGCGCGCATGCAGGTGCAGGAAGGAAGCTTCTGCACAGCAGACAATGAATCTATGGGTCCCATGCCTTGTTAGACGACCCGTGCCTTCATCCAAACAGGTGCCTCCTAGGCGGAGAGGAGGGCTTAGGATCGCCTTTACCAGGGGGATGAGGATGAGACAGAGTTGACTCCCGCGGCCTCTCGGTAGAAGAGGGAGAAAGCCCAGTCTTCTATCTCAGTCTCAACAGAAGGTAAGAGGAAGGGCCATTCCCTCTTTCCTTCGGGAAGGGCTTAAAAGCGCCTTCATCATGTCAAGCTTCAGGCAACCGATTGGCTCCAAGGGACTTTAGAAGAAGAGCAATGAGCGTAGTGTTGAACTCTTTCAGTAAGCACCCCTTCCGAAATAGAAATCCATCCTTGATTGCCATCGATATTTCCTCCCCAACTAGCCCCTTATTAATATAAAATGAAAGAAGAAGTTCGGGAAACCGTCAGGCCCCACTCAAACTAGCTGCCCTGCCACCTTAGAATTATAAAGAAGCATTTCTTAAAAAAAAAGAAAGAAGCCCGAATGCTCAAGCTCAATATCATATGGGTTGTGTTCTACCAACGAGCAGCCAGGAGCCTAAAGAAAGCACTGAGAAAGAGATAAGTGTTCCGTATAGGTTCGTATATATATATACTGTGGCGCTATATGATCTTTAGCTATAGGTCTCGTGTGCTTGCTATAGAAAGTACATATACGAGTCACGAGTAAGAGGAAGTGGTAACGGTCGATGGATGTTCATATTTGAGTATTTGCTGACGGAATGCCTCACATCAAGGTGACAGGATTCGAACCTATGGCCCTCTGTACCCAAAACAGATGCGCTGACCAGACTGCGCTACACCTCGTCTCACCACCCCGGAGCATATAGATCCACCCGATCGATGAACACTCAAACCGAACTCACCCATCCTTTTGGGCACAGGGACGCGAGAACCTAAGAAACAGCTTTTTTTTCGAAATCTGCCTCCAGCAAGATAGGGCGACGCAAAAAAGCCGTATAGTGCAGGAGCGCTCACATTTTTTGGCTTACTCTTGCACTTGAATTTAAAAATCCGGCTCGCTCCCGGCCTTTGGACCCTTGGCCCGCTTAGAAGTGGATTCGAACCACTGACACAAGGATTTTCAGTCCTTTGCTCTAACCAGCTGAGCTACCTGAACCACTTTCCTAAAATATGTTTTATTCATCGAATAGCGCCCTACCTTACCACTTGACTAGTAAAAAGCCCTTGTACTAAAAAAAATAGAATATATAGGCCTTTTTCGCTTCTTCGTCAAGCTTTCGAGCAGCTCTTTCAACTGCCGCCTAATCCCCCAACATGCTCAAGAACCGAGAGCCGTCCAGTCCCGAGTGGGGAAGATTGCTTCTATCCGTCAAGCATTGGAGTCGTGCCTGAATCCTTTGTTGCTAAAGGCCTGAGCTAGCATTAGAGATTGTAGCTGTTATCTCTTCTCCCGTTGGCCTAAAACCAAGGAGGAGCGGCCAAAGCTACTGACTTCTGCTAGCAATTGAGCCATCTGGACTTCATTCTGGGCCATATCATCCCTTTCGACGAAGGAGACATACCTTTCGATCTATCTATGCTTACCTTTGTCTACCTTTCACTAACAATCAAAGTAGGCGATCGGATTCAAGGTAGAGGAGATTGCTAACAACGGGTTCTAGCGCATGAACCTCTAACTCTTGGCCGACATCTCCCGCATTCTCTAGCGCTCTTCAGATACCTTATTCTGGGTAAGACTGAGCCTAGGCCTCCCCTAGCAGGCGAATCCTACCCATCCCCATCTAAGGAATAAGCCTAAGAACCAGGCCACTAGGAAGACATCTATCTTGAGACATCAGCTTAGTCCTAACCATCAAAGGAAGGAGTAAGGCACGCAGAAGTTTCTAGATTCGGAGCACGAACTAGTGGAGATGTGATGTCCATTCATTCAATTCACATCGGTATAGGGCACGGCGAGGCACTTTCCTGCGCTCGGGACAAGGTTGGTAAGCATACCTCTGGCTCAGCCATTAGAGTGATTTTTCATTCACGGCTAACTTACCACTAAATAAATCGATTCATTCCTCTCCTTTCAGTCGAGTTACTACGTTCCTCATCCAAAAGAAAAGATTGAAAAAACGAAATCCTATGCTGCTTGAGGAAGGGGACAGTCAAAGGCTCGCTTATTCTTCCTTTTCTTCTCCAGTAGCATCTTCTGAATCTGCTTATGTGTCTGCGGATGGGGGTGCTGTTCTATATCTTGATTCTGTTCTAGACCTATAGGACCTCTACCCAACAGGAGCTCGAAACAGCCGATAAGGGCTTCACAACGAGTCCATCGAAACGAAGCTAATTCTATTCTAGTAGTAGCACTGATTGCCACTTATGCCTTCTTAGCCGTGTCGTGAAAGTCCTTTGCTCAAGCCAAAAGGGATCAAGGAAGTACGAGCTAGTAAGATGGTTAGACCCCCCGGGAAGAACCCAGAGAAAGTACCTCTACAACAATATCTATTGTCCATACAAAGACTTGAGGTGACTAGCCTTAGCTAACAGCAGAGGTATTCTCTTTGCACTTGCTCCAGACTATCTTGCTTGGATCACCGCTACCTCACTCCCTATCCGATTCTTCTCCTCAGGATATTCTATCGGCTTATTCTCCGACAATAGATATTCGCAGTATCCCCGGATATTAGTTACAAAGGAACTAGTCTTAGGACACTTGAAGAGGCAGAATAACAAGCAGAAGCAGGCAAAAGGCTCAAAGCCGAGGAAAAAGAGAAGAAAGAATCCCAACATCGGTGTCTGCCAGGGTATTGCTTTTCGCGGTCTCAGTAGGATTGTGAAAACCTTGCTCCGATATGAGTTGAGAAGTATCTAGGGAAGTCCCCTATAATATAAAGCTAGTCCCGTTCCACTCTTCTCTCAATGTCAGTGCTGGGAGATCGGGTACAGCGGGATCACTTTTCAGCTTGTTAGTCTGCTATCGCTTCCTCGGATGCCATGATAGTTGATGTAGTATAATCTCCTGCTTTTGCCTAAGCATCCGCCATCGAAGAGTTTGCAGTCGGAGGAGTCTGCCATTGCTGAATCGCTCGCTGACGCCTCAACAGATGCTCTTGCTGAGCCCTTCTTAGATAAAAGTTTACTTTGGTCTATCTTTCTCCGCCTTAATGGGCTCTCTGCTTGAGAGTAAAGCACGGCAAAAGCCTTCCGCGCCACAAGGACAAGTGGCAACTAGGTTAATTGGGAAGAAGCCACCTCTGGCGTAAAGAAAGGGGGGTAGTAGTTAGACTGATTTATTAGCTTAAGGGCCGCCAATGGCTATTTCATATCTCGCTGTTGATGGATCTTCTGCTCCTGCTGATTGATGGGAAGTCTGCCTTTTCTTCGGTTCTATATTACGCTTCCTCTGAGTCAGCATTTGGACTGGACTTTCCGCCCCAATCTTTCAAGGCCATCTAAAGAAAGCCTGTAAAAAGGCCTCTTTTGCATCCAAGCCTTCGTACATTGAATCCGCGTAAGATAGAACAGGTCTTAGAAGGACTGCTCCCAAAGGCTTAGCTCTTTCTTGTTCGGGCATATAAAGCCAGTATAATATCCATACTTCGTCACTTCCGTAACCGACTTTCCTTTCACTTTTGGTGCTTAATTCCCATCCCCATCATTTCCTTGATTTTCTTTATCATCTGCGACCGACTTTGAGTCGATGAATCGATTACGCAACCCTTCATCAAAGGAGATAGTCCTCGAGACGATTCAAGGGCAAAAGAAAGAAAGACTATCTAATTAAGGCGTGCCATAACCTTAGATTGCTTTAACGGATGCTGGATGGGCTCGATCTGAGCTGCTAACTCCAATCCATGCTATCTTTTATCCCCCATTTCTAGATCCTCTCTATGAGAGAGGCAGAAAGATAGAGGGGAAGGAGGATCTCCCTTACTAGTATAGTATATACT